TAGGAATAGGCCTATCTCGTCTTAACAAGGAGTGGGTAATTGGATGAAAGCAAGTGGAAAAAATGAAGTTGAATCTTCTTTTAGGTCGGACCAATCATTTCTCAAAGGAGTCCTCTACTTTCGTCTTTCGTCCTTTTATTATTATTTTTTAGTTTGTTTTTTTAATAGCAATTTCTATAAGAGATGTTTATTTTAGAATAGAATGGCGATTAGAATGAGTGATTGATGAATGACAAATCAAAAAATGCTATTCTATTCATATGGGATCAGAAAGGGCGGAAAGATCCTTCCGATCTAGTCATACCATTCAATTATATTGACAATATAAAAAAACTGTTCATACTAAGTATGATGGCGGTCGGGCGAGTATGCCCCCATCGTCTAGTGGTTCAGGACATCTCTCTTTCAAGGAGGCAGCGGGGATTCGACTTCCCCTGGGGGTAGGGTACTACGAAAGGAAGTTCATCGTGGATTATAAAGAAGCCTAGACTTGATTCTTCCTGGGTCGATGCCCGAGCGGTTAATGGGGACGGACTGTAAATTCGTTGGCAATATGTCTACGCTGGTTCAAATCCAGCTCGGCCCAATAATTCGCCGATCCACCATGAAATGATATAACCCCTTTGGTTTTCCAGAAATGCCAGATACGAAAGAATCAAAGTCCAATTCTCTGCTATATCCCTACCGCTATTTATTTATTTGATTTGTTCCATTTATTTGTTCCCATAAATTCTGATCTTGCTAATAATGATCTATATTCCTATCAGGATCATTAAATAGAAAGTAGAAAGTCTAATGAAAAGAAAAAAGTAACGCAAAAAAAAAGACTCTTTTTTTTTCTTTGTGGACATTGAAAAACGAATTACCAATCGATGATTTGGCAATAACGAACGGATTACTAGTAATCCGTGCTGCTCTCACTAACGTGTATATCCGTGTGGATATCAATATCTCACTCACGTCTCCGTTCCAACACGTCGATTTTGATCTAAAGATAAATGCAATGTTTTGAATGAAATCATAAGAATATGTATTCGGTACTTATTACTTGCCCGGGATTGTAGTTCAATTGGTCAGAGCACCGCCCTGTCAAGGCGGAAGCTGCGGGTTCGAGCCCCGTCAGTCCCGATGGAGACAAATCCAATAAAAAAAAGACATCAATATATCGCGCCTTTTTCTGTTAAACTGGGTGAAAATACAATGGTAGAATTTCATGCCTAATGCTATCCTTTTCTCTTTTTTTTTTTTCAAGAAAATTATATCATAAAAAAAACGAAAAAGGAGTTTCGAACTTAACCCCTTCCCTTTTTCTATTTCGTTTCGATTGTTTGTTTGGTTTATTTCGAAACCCTTTGTAAACAAAGGAAGTGGAAGCGGGTACTTGGTTGTACAAGTAAGGTGGTCGATTATAGAAAAGACAGAATGTAAAAGAATGATAAATAAAAAAAGTATTACTATTCAGGTAAAGGAATTCTTTTGATTGAATTCGGGATTCAAGTTTGTATTCGGTGTGGGATAAAAGATCTTCCTATGTTATACTATTGAATTCTCGACGATGAGTCGACTTGACAGTCAGATATTGTTATTCATGATATTGATTCCATTCGCTATCATCGAAATGTAATTCATCGCATTGAATTTACAAGCGAAAGGTTTATCATCTCTATGGGATTAAATCCCGAGTTATTGCGAAGTAAAAAAACCAAACGATGAGATTATGGAAGTAAATATTCTCGCATTTATTGCTACTACACTGTTCGTTCTAGTTCCTACTGCCTTTTTGCTTATAATATATGTAAAAACGGTCAGTCAAAGTGATTAATTTGAATGAAAATTGACTTTTTAGTTCTTATCAATGATTTAAGAAAAAAAAAAAATTCCAATTTCGCGTCTTAGTCTTAAATGAAATGGACGGACTAGAATTAGCAGTAGCCTACGAGATCCGATAGTATGGTAGAAAGATTTATATATGAGTCTTTCTACTATACTATTTATTTTTATTATTGTACTGTAGAAAGATAGAAACTGAGTAGAGATCAATCTACAATATGGATATGTATCTTCATACATGTTAATATGGCTTAAATATATGTAATGGACATAGTATCTCAATTCTATTTCTTTGCTTCATCTATTTGTATTTTATTTTTGTTCGTTCCAATCAATCTTAAATAATCGAAAGGAGGCTCTTACGATTTTCGAATTTCTTGATTTCTGATTTGTTTCAATATGAATCCTGGTATCCATTAGAATCAAATTAATGAAAGAAAAACAAACTTGGGCTTATATTACTAAAAGACTAAAAGAAAGCAAGTTAATAAAAGAAAATGAAATATGAACGAAATAAAGTAATCTTTTTTTAGCATTTCGGAGAAGTAATTGATTGAGGGGTTTTCAGATGATCCAAGGAGTTCTATGGTCCCTTCTTCCGATTTCAAAAGAGGTATCCCATCGATTTGCAACCCCTGAGCCGTGATATGAAACGAGTCAATAAAGCATAGCAGAAATGAAATTTAGAAAATAATCAAACAAGTGGTAAGTGCAAAATATGTGACTTGATCTAGGCACAATCTTATTATTTTTAAATATTAAATCGTGAACTCCCTTCTTTTCTCTTTGATCTTTGATTTGATCTTTGAACAGTAAAAAGGACAATAAAGAAAAAAAGTAAAAAGGAGTCCGGGTTTCCGCGTTCTTCCTCATTGTCCATATATAACTCCGGGAAGGGCCGGTTCAGAAAAACGAAATAGAATTTTTAGGAAGACTTCGGTTGGAATAAAATTCCTATTATTCATATCCCCTTTCCTTTCAAAATAGGAATAGGGGAATTTGTGAAATATCGGTTTGATTTGGATTCTGAAAGAGTATTATTCATATAGATTATGAATTGTATTTTATTCATAATAGAATCTAATACAATAGAATTCCGAAATGAAGATATTTTGATTAATTCCATTTCGAATTTCGAAATGGAATTAATTTATTGAATTAAATCTATGTAAATATTAAGTTAATTATTAACTAATGAATTAATATAATTAAAAAGGCTTTGCAGAACGATCTAGAAAAAAGTGATACTGTTTGATTTCCCAATTCAATTATTAGTATCTCTAGAGTCCACTTCTTCCCCATACTACGAGCGAAAGGGAAAATGTAAAGACTACCATTAAAGCAGCCCAAGCGAGACTTACTATATCCATGTGAATTATGCCCCTATCTCTATGAATATGAAGAAATTAGTCCATTATTGTTTCCTAATAATAGTGGAATCGCTGGCGCAGAGTCAAAAAGGGATTCTGAACCAACCCCCTTGATGAAAGACTCCAATAAATATGAAAAATATGAAACGCTCCAATAAATCCACTTAGAACAAGTTCGTATATGATTTCTAGTTGAATCGGTAAAACGAAACAAAATAAACAGCCGCACTTTTCTTTGGAAGTATCAAAGAGAATGTGACCTAATAAGTAGCGTTTTTTTTTTGTTGCCCTTGATTATTATTAAGTATCATCATCATTAGCCAATTATCCATCCAATCGAATATTGATTGAATGCCCGTATGCTCAGAGACTCTCATGAGTCTGTATACTATGTATACTGTCTACAAAGTATCTCCTGACCCTTGCATAACTATTAATTCATTAATTCGATTATCCCTGGGGCTATTCAATCTGATTCAAGACCCGGTCAGTAGACCCTACATTAGCAGTGGAAATAAATCGGTAACTCTTGATTTGATATGATAGCATTTCCACTACTCGAATCTTTCCGTGAATTCGAAATGCAAGGATTGACAGCACTTTAAAACTTTAAAGAGCAGAAACCCCAGCTATTTAGAATAGTGTCAAGAGTCGTGTCGCACCCTTTGCTGCAAAAGATTCGGCGGGTTATACCAGCCAAGCGGAATAAGGGATTTCGAGTCTTATCATTTGTTGATCAGGCGACACCCAGATTTGAACTGGGGAAAAAGGATTTGCAGTCCCCCGCCTTACCGCTCGGCCATGTCGCCAAAACGATCCAAAATATATGAAAAGATTTCCCCTTTGCTTGTTTTGGGGGGTACTCAATGTCTTTTTTTTGTACTTCCCGCTGAAATCTCGTTTTTATTAATTCCTTGTCTAAAAAAATCTGCCCTTTTTTTTGAAGGGGCCCCATTTCTTCAATTGATTTTAGAGTATCTCAAAACACACAATATCTTAATCCCTCTCTTTTCTCTTTCTTTTTTTTTTCCTATTGAAAAAAGAAATGTGTATTTTCAGTCACAAAAGCGAAAATTGAGGACAAATTGGAACCATTAACTAGTGACTGTAAATTCATGATCTATAAAGAAAATCAAATTTTATACCTACCCAATCGGTATTGGTTTTTTTCTCTAAAAACCCCTCTCAATTTCAATTATAACAGCAATTATGAGTATATGTAAACCCCAAACAGAAATAGTTTCGTGGCAAGCTTCTAGCTTATCGGTTATCTTATCTGTGGATGATGCCTCTCTATAGGGAATTTGTCGAAAATTGTCGTACTGCAATTTCTATTTTCTCTTCAATCGAAATTTTGATAGAGCCCAATACGCGCTGTCCCGAATCGAACTATGCAATAAACGGGGGTGATGGATAGAGAGATAGCTATATGGGCAGGGTTTACTAAATACAAGCCTTCTTACGCACTTCAATCCTATTCGAAAAATTCTACTAAAAAAAGAAAAAGGGGGTTTTCCGCAATCTGAACACTGGAATCCACGAAAAAGTGCAAAGTTAAGTGCTAAAAAAATGAACTTTATGCTGTTATATTGCTCTGATTCTTATGTCTTTATCTCAGCGAATAGATCAAATCACAACTTTTCTTTATTTTTGTTTTTCTGGTATCCAAACGGATTGGAATCTGGAATATCATAATAATGGTATAAATTGGTATAAATTGAATTTTTTTTCTTCTATACAAAACTCCGTAAGTCTAAGTGGAATTTATCGCTTCCTTTCCTTTTGTATCTGTCTCTTAGA